TTGCAAATTCATCTTCATCCAAAATGTCAATCCAGAGTCTAAAAGACTAAAAGAAATAAGTAAAAAAGTAAAAAGATTAACACTAAGACAAAGCCTAAATAGACTAAGAGATAAGACGAAATCCGACCTGTTCCTAAATATTTAATGCCCTCTCCACCAAAGAAACTTATAAGGCCAAAAGCGTTTGGAATTCCATCAATTCCTCGTCGATCAAAAAAATGAGTTAGTTCAGCAAATCTTCTTAGACCCCCAGCCAAAGATATTCGATAAAAAAAATCTATGTAACCGCGATTATATGACCAATCATAAATGAGATTAATTATTTTTTCCCAGAGAGCTGTAGTATTATTATTACCACCTTTAACAAATGAATTTTGTAAGTTGAAATTTTTGAAAGATGAATAAATGGGCTTATATGAAAAAAACGCTATAAATATACCAAAAAAGGCTAGACTGACTGAAAAAATTCCATTTATAAAAAATTCATACCAATCTATAAAATTATTTTGATTCGGATGTAAAAGGTTTATAGACGGATTCAACAAATTTGATAATAGATCAAAATCAATTCCACTTTGATTATAAGGAATTCCTATAATTCCAACAAGACAAGTAAATAGTACTAATATAGACATGGAAAATAGCATAGTACTGTCCGATTCGGGGGGATAAAAAAACGTATTTTGAATTCCAAAACAAGCAATACTAATAAAAGGCCGTATCATTTTTTTTCCATTATCAAAAATTCGATAGGTTGTATTGAAAAAAAATAAAATCCTCTTTTCATTATTATTTATTGATAATAATAAAGAAAACTTGTTTTTTTGAATTTCTTTTCCCCATGGAGATATTGAATAGCAGGAACCGCTTTTTTGACCACTATAATTCTTAAAATGAACGTTTAAATGTCCCTCAAAAGTCAGTAAATAGATTCGAAACATATAAAATGCGGTTAATCCTGCTGTGAAACAAGCGATAATTGCAAAAACCGTAGAATACAACCAACTATCGTTAAGAATTTGGTCTTTGGACCAAAAACAAGCGAGAGGTGGAATACCACAAAGAGAAAGTGTACCTATTAAAAAAGCAGTTTTTGTAATTGGTACATGCTTTTTCAACCCTCCCATAAGAACCATATTCTGACTTTTATCGGGAGAATATCCAACAATAGCTTCCATTGAATGAATAATAGATCCGGATCCTAAAAACAATAATGCTTTCGAATAAGCATGAGTAATCAAATGAAATAAAGCCGCCTGATACGATCCCATTCCTAAAGCTAACATCATATAACCCAGTTGGGACATCGTAGAATACGCCAAACTTCTTTTAATATCTTTTTGAGCAAGGGATAAAGTAGCTCCGAATAGTAGTGTTACTATACCTATCAAAGAAATAAAATTCATTATATGAGGTATAATTATAAAAAGAGGGAGGAGGCGAGCTACAAGAAAAATACCTGCTGCGACCATAGTAGCGGCATGTATAAGAGCCGAAATAGGAGTGGGACCTTCCATGGCATCGGGTAACCATACGTGAAGGGGGAATTGAGAAGACTTGGCAACTGCACCTGTAAATAAAAGCAAGGCACACAAAGTAAGAAATACAAAATTTACCTCATTATTATAAACTAATTTATTTACTATTTCGAATAAATCTCTAAATTCAAAACTACCCGTTATAGCATAAAGTCCCAAAATCCCTAATAATAAACCAAAATCGCCTACACGATTCGTTACAAAGGCTTTTTGACAAGCATTCGCCGCAATAGGTCGTGTGAACCAAAAACCTATTAATAGATAAGAACACATTCCAACTAATTCCCAAAAAATATAAATTTGTATCAAATTCACACTAGTAACTAATCCCAACATGGAGGTAGTGAAAAAACTCATATAAGAAAAAAATCTCAAATATCCCTGATCATGATACATATAATTGTCACTATAAAAAAGAACCAGAATTCCAACCGTACTAATTAATATTACCATAATCGAAGCAAGCGAATCTATTAAGTAACCGAAGTCTAAAGAAAAATCATTATTAATTGTCCAAGACCATACATATTGATAGATAGAACTTTTATTTATTTGCTGAATAGATAGATAGACCGAAAGGAGCATAACTACATTTAATAGAAAGATATTAGGAAAGGACCACATACGTCGAAGATTTTTTGTTGCCATTGGAAAAACGATAAGTCCAACTCCTATTAACATAGGAATGGGAAGTGGAATGAGAGGTATAATCCATGAATAGGGATATGTATAGTCCATAAAAAAACCTTTTATCTTTTATTCTTATTTTATTCTGAATTATTCTTTCTCAACTCCTTCGAATATTCAGAGGAAGAAGGAAGTTAGAATAAATAGGATCAGGCTAATAGTGCAATCGAAAATGAAATAAAAATAAAAAATTAACTAAAAATACTAATACTATTTTTTCTTTATATTAATATATATTTATATATTTTTTTTTTGAATTTTCTATATATCTTTTATGTATTTTCTATTTTTAAAAATTGACTTTTATATAATTTACTAGAATTTTAGTAAAAATTTGACTAAAAAAAAAAATAAAAATAATAATAAACTTTTATTACTATAAATAACTAACTATAAATAGTTATCTATAATAACTTATCTAACTAAATCTAAATAAATTAGCTAAGTTATAACGAAGATCTTGCTACTTACTAAAGATATAAAACAATTCAATTACCATTAGGTATTACGATAATTTTTTCTATCCGTAGACGAAAAATTGATAATTCCATACAACAAATATACACAGAGTATTTTATACATTCCTTTTGTTTTCCATTAATATAAATAATATAAAACACATGGAATTTTTTTAGAATTGTCGAAAGGACTATTAGAATATCCGACATTTTTCTTTCGATACCTACCATGGATCAAAATCAATGAGCAAGGATTCCTTTTTTCACCTTTGATTCTATTTTGATACGGATATAAATAGAAAACACGACAAAAATAAACATAGATATATAAAAACTTCGTTATTTCTCTTTTGTGTCTTGTCAGATATTTAGTTGGATTGAATGGAATCAAGATTAAAAAAAAAAATTGAAAAATAAATGAAATTGTTTGAACAATAAATGTCTTTCACATTCAACTAGATAAAAAAAGAATTTTTTCAAATTTATTTTTTCATGGCAGTTCCAAAAAAACGTACTTCTATATCAAAAAAACATATTCGTAAGAATATTTGGAAAATAAAAGCCTATTTTACAGCATTGAAGGCTTTTTCATTAGCGAAATCTATTTCTACGGATAATTCAAAAAGTTTTTTTGTGCAACAATCCAATAATCAAACTTATAATAAATAATAAAAAAATACCATTTTTTTTATTGTAGTCTTTCCCGATGGGGATTCTTATTTTCCCCATCAAGCTACTTGAATTTCGAATAGCCATTTTAATAATTGAATTAATTAATAATTGAATTATGGTAATATTTTGGAATGTTTCAATATGGAGTAAAACGAAAGGAATTTTTTGTCATTAATTTAATTAACTTTTTGAATTTCAATCTCGACAACTAAATAAAAAAAACTTATTATTATTTCGCGTACGCCGCTATGGTGAAATCGGTAGACACGCTGCTCTTAGGAAGCAGTGCTAGAGCATCTCGGTTCGAGTCCGAGTGGCGGCACAGGCTATCTTCGAAAAGAAAGACAATAAGTTCTATATATAATAAATGCAATTCCAGATTGGATTCCGTATCATTTTCTATACTTTTTTTATTTGAGAATTTTTATGATATTTTCCACCTTAGAACATATATTAACTCATATATCATTTTCGATCGTTTCAATTGTAATTACAATTTTTTTGATAATTTTGTCCGTTGATGAAATCGTAGGACTATATTATTCGTCAGAAAAAGGCATTATAGCTACTTTTTTCTGTATAACGGGATTATTAATCACTCGTTGGATTTATTCGGGGCATTTCCCATTAAGTGATTTATATGAATCATTCATTTTTCTTTCATGGAGTTTCTCCCTTATTTCTATCGTTCCATATTTTAAAAAACATACCAATTATTTAAGCGCAATAACCTCGCCAAGTACAATTTTTCTACACGGCTTTACCACTTCAGGTCTTTTAACCGAAATACATCAATCTGTAATATTAGTACCCGCGCTTCAATCCCAGTGGTTAATGATGCACGTAAGTATGATGATATTGGGCTATGCAGCTCTTTTATGCGGATCATTATTATCAGTAGCTCTTTTAGTCATTTCATTTTCATTTCAAAAGATTTTTCAAAATTTCGTAAACGAGTCATTTTCATTTAACAAGATCCAATATATGGATGAAAAGCGGAATGTTTTAATAAACAACTTCTCTTGTTCTGCGAGAAATTATTACAGAGCTCAACTAATTCAACAATTAGATCAGTGGAGTTATCGTATTATTAGTCTAGGGTTTATCTTTTTAAACATCGGGATTCTTTCAGGATCAGTATGGGCTAATGAGGCATGGGGATCATATTGGAATTGGGACCCAAAAGAAACTTGGTCATTTATTACTTGGATTATATTTGCAATTTATTTACATACTCGAACAAATAAAAAAAAGTTCAAAAGTCTAAATTGCGCGATTGTGGCTTCTATGGGCTTTCTTATAATTTGGATATGCTATTTTTGGGTCAATTTATTAGGAATAGGGTTACATAGTTATGGTTCCTTTAATTTTCATTAACATGAAATCAAATTGAAAAAGATTCCTACAAATAGAAACATAAAACATTTTCAAAAAAATGATAATAAAATCAAAATTTTAAATACTAAATTATTAAATATTAAGTTAAAGAATATAAGAAAAAAAAACTCCATACTTCAGGGAAGATGTCGAGAACCATTTGAATCACTACACTAATTGATTCAAAAGGTTCTCACAAAAATAAAAATTAACTAAAGTCAAAATGAATTGAAATTTTGACTTTAGTTAATTTTTCATTGTAAAATTGCAAAACGAAAAAGAAAGAATAGGATTCTTAATTTTTTCTTGTTTTATTCATGAAAACAATCGATAAAAATAGGTAGATATAATAGCTTCGACCTTCTCAACTGAGAGTGAGAGAATGAAATCCGGATAAATACCAATACCTATTATTGGGAGAAGAATAGAGATTAAAATAAATAATTCTCTCGGACCAGAATCAAAAAAATAAGAGTTTTGCACATACAAAATCTTGTATCCATAGAACATTTGACGTAACATCGATAATAAATAAATAGGAGTTAATATCATTCCAATTGCCATTAGAAGAGTAATTAGTATTTTTGGAATTAAAAAATATTGTTGGCTGGTAATTATTCCAAAAAAGACTATCAATTCGGCAACAAAACCACTCATGCCGGGTAATGCAAGGGAAGCCATTGATAAGATACTGAACAGTGTGAATATTTTTGGAAGGAAAATCGCCATTCCACCCATGTTGTCGAGATAAACAAGACGTATTCTATCATACGTCATTCCTGCCAAGAAAAAAAGAGCAGCACCAATAAATCCGTGAGAAATCATTTGTAAAAGGGCTCCATTGAGCCCCGTATCGGTTATCGCCCCAATTCCGATAATTATGAACCCCATATGAGATACGGAGGAATAGGCTATTCTTTTTTTTAAATTACGTTGACCAGGAGATGTTGAAGCTGCATAGATTATTTGTATTGCACCTACTATAATCAACCAGGGAGAAAATATAGAATGAGCATGGGGGAATAATTGCATATTGATCCGAACCAAACCATATGCTCCCATTTTTAATAAAATTCCAGCTAGAAGCATACAAGTACTGTAATGTGCCTCCCCGTGGGTGTCTGGTAACCATGTATGGAAGGGTATGATCGGTAATTTGACTGCAAAAGCAATAAAAAATCCAGTATAAAATAGTAATTCTAGTCCTACAGGATACGATTGGTTAGCTAATATTTCAAAATTTAATGTCGGTTCATTCGAACCATATAAGCCAATACCAAAAACGCCTATTAATAGAAAAATAGACCCCCCCGCAGTGTATAAAATGAATTTTGTAGCTGAATACAGACGTTTCTGTCCTCCCCATATCAATAGAAGTAAATAAACGGGAATTAATTCGAACTCCCACATGAGAAAAAAAAGTAAAAGATCGTGAGAAGAAAATGATCCTATTTGACCGCTGTACATTGCTAACATCAGGAAATGGAACAATCGGGAATCCCGAGTAACCGGCCAGGCTGCTAAAGTAGCTAAAGTGGTTATAAATCCCGTCAGTAAAATGGTTCCTATAGAAAGCCCATCTATTCCCAATCTCCAGTGAAAATCAAAAAAATTAATCCATTTATAATCCTCTGCTAGTTGATTTAATGGATCGGTCAATTGGAAATGATAACAGAATGTATAGGTCGTTAAAAGGAGTTCAAAAATAGAAATGGATATGGTATACCACCTTATTACCTTATTTCCTCTATGAGGTAGAAAGAAAATTAAAGAACCCGCTAATATTGGTAAACCTACAATTATTGTTAACCAAGGAAAATAATTCGTGGTAAAGACAAGATAGAATTAGACCCCAAAACCCGTTCTTTTTCGAGAACGGGTTTTTTTGTCGATAAAAAAAATCAATTGTATTTAAAAAAAAAATTGAAAATTCAGTTTGTTTAAAGTAGTTTTTTCTTAAACTTATTATATTAATAAGCTAGACCCATGCTTCGAGTTGTTTCATGCCATAAATAAACCCTCACGCTCAAAAAATCCGTTGGGCAAGCAGATTCACATCTCTTACAACCAACACAGTCTTCCGTTCGTGGAGCAGAAGCAATTTGCTTAGCCTTACATCCATCCCAAGGAATCATTTCTAATACATCGGTTGGGCAGGCTCGGACACACTGAGTACATCCTATACATGTATCATAAATCTTTACTGAATGTGACATTGGATCTCTCATTTTTTGAATATCATAAATCTTCGATTTAGTAAACTTATATATAAATCATATATTTATATACCAGATGAATCAATGATTTTATCATTATTTTAATAATCAATCGAATTATGGATCGCGACTCCTGGGTTGGCTAAGATACTTTGATTTCTTACATTTTTACATTTAGTATTAAATAATTGATGAATATTCGAATTTTTAAAATAAATGAAATTAGTAGTACTTATTTATTCAATAAATTCGATTGATTGATACGAGTTGATTTTCTATTACGATAAATTGATGAAACAATAGCTAACCCAATAGCCGCTTCGGCTGCGGCAATAGCTATAACAAAAATAGAGAAAATATCTCCTTGTAATTGTCGACTATCAAACAAATCCGAAAATGTTACGAAATTTATATTAACTGCATTCAGGATAAGTTCCAAACACATAAGAGCCCTAACCATATTTCGACTTGTGATCAATCCATAGATACCAATCGAAAATAAATAGGCACTCAAAACAAGTGCATGTTCGAGTATCATTGATCAGCTCCTTATCAATTTTGAATCATTTCGCCATGAACAATAAACCAAGGCTTTCGCTTAACTATAATAGAACAAGTAGAAAAAAAAAAAGAATATATTCTTTTTTTTTTCTAAGATAGAAAAAATCGATATTGAAATAGAATTCAAAAATGAAAGCTAAATGGATTTGATAAGAGCGAGAAAATTTCAATTTCGATTGTTCTTAATAGTTAGAAAGATTTTTCATTGACGGGCAACAACAATTGCACCTATCAAAGCAACTAAAAGAATTATTGAAATGAGTTCAAATGGAAGAAAAAAATCCGTTGATAAATGAATTCCAATTTGTTGACTATTCCCTATCAAATCTTGTTCGATAATTTGGTTTGATTTTGTCGTCCAAATAATTCCGTACCAAGACGTATCGAGAATCGTGGTAATTATGGCGATGAAAATACTTGTACAAACCAACGAAGTAATCCCATTCCCAACAGTCCAAAGTTCGAAATCTTTATAATATTCTGAACCATTCATGAACATGACAGCAAATAAAATTAAAACGTTTATAGCTCCGACATAAATAAGGAGCTGTGCAGCCGCTACAAAATGAGAGTTTGATAAAATATAAAATAACGATATGCAAACAAGAACCAATCCCAATGCAAAAGCCGAATAAATTGGATTGGTAAGTAATACCACTCCTATACCTCCTAATAGAAGACCTGATCCGAGAAAAACTAAAAGAAAATCATGTATTGGTCCAGGCAAATCCATTCTATATACAAGATAAAAAAATTGAAATGTTTTTCATGATTTTATTGACCTGACCAGGAAATTTTTTCTTTTTTTATGATATGCTCCTAATTGAATTCAATTAAAATGGAATGGTGTTTCTAATGGATTTGAATTACGTCTAGGCCAATTACTATATCAATATCTTGTTCCCCCTTACGCCAAACCAAGTAGAAAAGTTAGCTGGAAACTATTTCTAAATAAATAGAGAGATTATTAAATTCTATTTTCAATCCAAATTGATTTGCACTTCTCACTAACTAATCAACAATTAATTGCAATTTCGAGTTCTAGTGAGCAAAAAAAAAAAAAATAAGAAACGATTCCTTTCAATTAGATAAAATTGAACCTGACTATACATTACTATAGTAATTAGTAATTACTCTTTAATCATGAAATGCATTTTTTATTTGAGGATAATTCAAAATTGTTCGAATTGTATAATCGTTAATTACTGACATCGGTAACCGACCTAATGCGATTTGATTATAATTCAATTCGTGACGATCATAAGTAGAAAGCTCATATTCTTCAGTCATTGATAAACAATTTGTTGGACAATACTCAACGCAATTTCCACAAAATATACAAATTCCGAAATCAATACTGTAATTAAGCAAGCGTTTTTTTCGCATACCGGTTTCCAATTTCCAATCAACAACGGGTAGATCTATAGGACATACACGAACACATACTTCACAGGCTATGCATTTATCAAATTCAAAATGGATTCGTCCGCGGAAACGCTCCGATGTAATTAACTTTTCATAAGGATATTGAATAGTTACAGGTAAACGATTTGCATGGGATAAGGTAATGATGAATCCTTGACCAATGTACCTTGCCGCCCGTATTGCTTGTTGGCCATAATTTATGAACCCAGTTACCATCGGGAACATATTGTAAAGATCTATAAATAATCTTATGTTTGTTTCTTTCTCTTGTTTGATGAGAAGTGAGAAATATAGAATATTATATTCTTTTTTCGTTTAGAGTGAAAGGAGTTGAGAAGAGGTTGTTAATAATAAATTACCAAGAGAAATGGGTAAAAGAAATTTCCATCCAAGATTTAATAGTTGGTCCATTCTTAGTCTCGGTAGAGTCCATCTTGTTGTGATAGAAATGAACACGAACAAATAAGTTTTAGCTAAAGTAATAAAAATACCAATTGTCATTCTAAAGACCCTACCTACTTTATTTATTTCAACTCGATCAGAAAAAAATACGGACGGAATAAAGATATTCCAACCACCCAAGTACAGAATTGTTACAAATAACGACGAAACTAATAGATTGAGATAGGAAGCAACATAAAATAATCCAAATTTGATACCCGAATATTCGGTTTGATAACCTGCTACTAATTCTTCCTCTGCTTCGGGTAAATCAAAAGGCAATCTCTCACATTCTGCTAGGGAAGAAATTAGAAAAATGATAAACCCTATAGGTTGACGCCACAAATTCCATCCTAAAAACCCATATTTGGATTGCGCCTCAACTATATCAACTGTACTTGAACTATTAGATAATAATAGTCGGTGGGAACATCACTGTTCCCATCGCTAGTCCAGAACCGTACATGAGATTTTCACCTCATACGGCTCCTTGACGGCCATCAAGAAATCTAAGGACCGGGTTGATATTTTTTATCGTGATAGATTTTATTTGGGATTAAAATATAGATAAAATCAACACCCGCCGGAAGGTCAAAAATTAGACCGATGGAATTCTGTATGTCAGAATGATATAGATATAATAACTCAAAAAGCACTTATGAATTAATCTCGTCCTTTAATAATTTGAATTTTTCTTTGTTGAGTAATAACTTTTTAATAAAATACTCTTTCTATGAATATCAATAGCCATCTTTTTTTGATTATTATGAAAAAAAATCATAGATTAGATGAGTGTCTTAATAATGCAGGCTATTTAGTGATCTCTATGAATTTTCGTTCCTATTCTTCTTTCAAAGAGGGAGTTCAAAACAAGAAAAGATTATTTCGTTTCGGATAGTCGTTTTTTAATCTGTGAGTAGGAGCATACTCTGGATTGCAATCGTGAGGAGTACTGCTTGATTATTTCTACAAATTGAAAGCCCCAATTATTGTTCTTTTTATGTTATCCAAAGATTTTCGTTTTGAAAATTGACATAAAAATTTCTATTACTAATCTTTTATGTATTTTTGTGTTCCTAACCATACACTCATTTTTGTCGAACCCTCCGTTCTAGTAATACATATAAAGAATAGTGAAAACTATATACGGTTGATCTTTTGAGCCCGCTTCAAGCCAGGATGACTAATCACTAATCAACCAATCCATGGGGTAAAGGGTAAAAAGTCTTGCTTATATTTAATTTACTTTATTTTTCGTTCTTGTACTTAGGAGATGAGACTCAATCTTGTTACTGCTAATTTAGAAGCTGTTTTTTTTTTTCACTCATAGAACTATCTGATTTAGTTAATTTAACCTGAATGATGAATAAAAAAGTGAAGATACCTATTCACCTTCTTTACTTACAAAAAAGAATTAAAGAAAAGGTTATAACGACACGCACGTAGAGATATTGATAACACACAAAGAGTCAACGGTATTTCATAACTAATCGATTGAGCAGCGGCTCGTAGACCACCTAAAAAGGAATATTTGTTGTTTGATCCATATCCTGACATAAGAAGTCCAATCGGAACAATACTTGAAAAGGCAATCCATAAAAAAACACCGATATTGAGATCGGATAAAACAAGTTGATAGCTAAAAGGAATTACTGAATAACTTACGAAAATGGATATAACTGCTATGGATGGTCCGATAATGAATAAACGACCATCTCCTCTAGACGGAAGAAGGTTTTCTTTGAAAATAAGTTTTGTTCCATCTGCTAACGCTTGAAGAATTCCCAACGGACCGGCGTATTCCGGTCCAATACGTTGTTGTATTCCGGCGGATATTTCTCTTTCTAACCACACAATTACAAGTACACCTATTGTGATTCCCAATACAAGAATCAAAATAGGTAAAAGCATCCCTATGGTCCCATAGATCTCTTTTAAAGATTCTAATCTAGAAAAAGAGTGGATATCTTGTACTTCTCTTGTAGCAATTATCATTTCAACGATCAACTTCTCCCATAATGATATCTATGCTACCTAGTATTGTCATAATATCCGCCAATTTCATTCTTTTAACTAACTGAGGAAAAATTTGCAAATTGATAAAACCGGGGGGACGAATTTTCCATCTCCAAGGAAAAGCACTCTGATCCCCTATTAAATAAATTCCCAATTCCCCTTTTGGGGCTTCAACTCTTACATAAAGCTCTTGCTTCGGTAATTCAAAAGTAGGAGAGGTTTTTTTACTAATGAAGCGATAGTCAAAATCATTCCATTCTGGATCCCGTTCTCTATCAAAGCAACGTATTTCTAAATTCTCATAAGGACCGCCTGGAATTCCTTCGAGGGCCTGTTGAACAATTTTGATAGATTCCTTCATTTCACTGATTCGGACTAAATAACGCGCTAATGAATCTCCTTCTTTTTGCCAATTGATTTCCCAATCGAATTCGTCATAACATTCATAATGATCGACTTTACGAAGATCCCATTGAATTCCACAAGCTCGTAACATCGGTCCGGATAAACCCCAATTTATTGCTTCTTCTGCACCAATAATACCTACACCCTCAACTCGTTCTAAAAAAATGGGATTTCGCATAATAAGTTTTTGGTATTCAGAAACAGCGGTTAAAAAATAATCACAGAAATCCAAACATTTATCTATCCATCCATAAGGGAGATCGGCCCCGACTCCTCCGATACGAAAATAATTGTGCATCATTCTCATACCGGTGGCAGCTTCAAATAGATCATATACTAATTCTCTTTCTCTGAAAATATAGAAAAAGGGAGTCTGTGCACCAATATCTGCCATAAAGGGGCCAAGCCATAACAGATGAGAAGCTATACGGCTCAATTCTAACATAATCACTCTGATATAACTGGCTCTTTTAGGTACTTGAATATTCACCATCTGCTCGGGTCCATTTACGGTTATTGCTTCTGTAAACATAGTAGCTAAATAATCCCAACGTGTTACATAAGGCAAATATTGTATAACTGTTCGGTTTTCGGCAATTTTTTCCATCCCTCTGTGCAGATAACCCAATATTGGCTCACAATCAATAACATCTTCGCCATCTAGAGTAAGAATAAGACGAAGAACACCATGCATTGATGGATGATGAGGTCCCATATTGACTATCATATGTTCTTTTCTTTTAGTTGTTCCATTCATAGTTTATTCCTCGATTCATTCTTTTATGAACTGCTTAAAACAAAAAGAAGTTCGTCTAAATTCTAGATAAAAAAAATTCAATAAAAAAAATAATTTCATTGTTTTTTTAAATGAAAAAATTAACGCGTTTTTGATTCCCGAATATCCAGTTGATTCATTAATTCTTTATAAGAAACTCTTTTTTTATTTGACAAATAAGACAACAGCCGTTGTCGTTTTCCTAAGATTTTCCGTAGACCCCGCTGCGATAAATAGTCTTTTCTGTGAAATTCCAAATGTGAAGTAAGCCTTTTTATTTTATTGGTGAAATGAAAGACTTGAAATTCAATAGATCCCCGATTTTCTTCTTCTGAAATAACCGAAATAACTTTCTTTTTTACCATAAGATAAAATCTACTCTTTTTTCCTTTTTAAAATTAAAAAATCCATTTAACCAATCAGTAAAAATAATCCTATTCATTATTCTCATTTTAATTAAGTATAAGTTAAGTATAAGGAAAAAAAAAATAGATATTTATACAGATAAAAGAGAACATCTTTTTGACCTATTCCTATTTGATCTAATCGAATATCTAATTATTTATCTAATGGATATGGATACATGCATTGATTTATCGTATTGGGATGGAAATGTAAGACAAGGAATGTGTACAACCCCCGGTTTCATATAATAAATACAGACCTGAAAGATATATATGAGATGAGAAATGCATCATTCACGAATTTTCAACGGGGGATACATATATACATATATATCCTTAACAGACTAAAACGGCTTCCATTATTGGTATCAAACCAATATCGATTCATACAAGATAAATCCTCTAATCGGTAAGTAGGCCAAAGAAAGGATTTTAATTGAATTAGTTCAATTTTATCCCTATAAAAATTTTGACTTTTATCCAAAATTTGATCATAGTTTTTTACGTTATTGCAAAATACTGAATTGTTCGAAATAAGATTTCTATTCCTATAATTGAAACAAATTCGAATTATGAATTCCCTACGCCATTTAGTGGAAAAAATACGTTCAGGAATAACTAAAACATAATCTCGATTTTCAGTTATTCTTTGATTTGGATGTCTTACAATATAATTAGTGTAATTGTTTCGATCAATATAGTGTTTTTCTCGGTAACTTTGATTAAGTTGGTACTCACTCTTATGAACCAATGAAACATTTAGAGTTTGATACATCAAAAATTGACCGTCGTTTTTTATAGACAAACGCACAGGTTCGATAATTAATATTCTTTTTTTCATCAATTCTCTAAGAGTAAAATCTTTTTGAATCATCAGAATATCTAGACTTGTTTCTCCACCTTGTATAGAGGATATAGCAATTTCTTTTGGATTTACCAATCTAAGCAAGAGACAATATACTTTAATATTATTTGTTATTTTTTGATTTAAAAAATTATTCCATCTCAATTGAAAACGTAAATACCTTTTTAAGACAAAATCAAGTTCTGCTTCCGTGTTGCTCTTATATTGTTTTCTCTTTTGACGTTTTTTCCTATCTGAGCCTGCAGAATCTTCTTCAATATCTTTTTCTTGAGTTGAGAAAATTGATTCAAGAGTTTCTTTATTTTGTATATTTAATTCAACATTGTTTTTACCTAGGGATTCTTTTTTGTCTTGATTCTTATTTTCTAATTTAATAGATTTAGATTTATTTTCATTGGATAATTTGAAGGGATTCTCTTTTTGATTTTTAGTAATGTTTTTATTTTCACTAACAGTTTCATTTAAATTGAAAAGAAGTTCTTTGGCCGGGATTATCCAGGGGTTCATTTTATATGTATTATAAAGAAGCACAAATTCGCCAAAGAACCAAAGTTTTAGATTAGAAATCGAACGCCTTAGTATTTCTTCATTCATTCCCATCCAATCAAAAAGGCTTTTTTTTTTTTTTGAAATCTTGATTTTCTGATCTTTATCAATTTGAAGATAAACAAGGTCTTTTTTATCAATTTTACCAACTATTGGATAATTATTGACTTTAGTGTTAGTATTATTATTGAAGTTGATATTGGTATCGATAGCGATCCAGGAATGAATATCCCCTTTCTTTCTAAAGCACAAATAGAGAATTTTCCAATCAAAATATTTTTTATCTGGAAATTTATCTAGAGTCATATTTTTGTTCTGTCCGAAATAATTATATATATAATTATATATAGGGATAATACGCTCTGACATATCAACTAAGGCACTTTTCTTTATGTTGTATATATTGGAATTATAACAACTTTCTTGCGAATTATTTATCCATAATGGTGATACAGAAATATAGGAATCCTTTCTATCGTCATAATTAATGGATTGATATGAGAAAAGTGCATATTTATAGTAGTTTTGAAAATTAATAGTATATTTTTCATTAGAGAAGGAATTCGATTCAAAATTAATTAATTTTTTGTAAAAAATTAATTGGTCTTTTTCATCTGAATGACTTTTTTGAAAATCTTTATTTTCAGTCATAATAGATCTTTGATTAACTCTGTTTCGACATTTGTGTGGTACTAATCGATACCATTGAATCCGTGATAATTCATATTGATAATACTTACTTAAAGAGTTTTTCCATTCAACAATTGTGTAATTAAAAAGATTTTTATGCCCTAATTCAAAATGAAGTATTCCTTCTGTTTCTAAATAATCCTTTATTTCTTTCTTAAGAAAAAGAGATGTTTCCTTATATTGAAGAAGATCTCTATAAATTTGAGTTTTATATATTTGGTAAAATACATACGCTTGGGAAAAGTAGGATAAGTTGCTCAAATTTTTTGAATTCTTTTTAGTAATATCAAAAAACCGTTTTTTGAGAGTCCAAATAATGTGAATAGCACTTGTTTTATTCATTTTTTCTTTATTTATTTCATTATTGGAAATAAATTTATCAAATTCGTTTTTTGATAATTCAAAAAGTTGTGTAGTGATTCTCGGACTATTCTTATGAATGATACAAAATACTTTTATGTATATCTTTTGAATAAAAAAATGGATTCTCAAATAGGATTTTCGTATTAATTGTACATTTCTTTTTTTTAATTTCTTCAAACTTTTTATTATTGATACTAATAATTTATTGAGAGAATTTGTTTTATTACAATTACTATTTCTGTCATTAGTTATAAACTCGTTATTATTGTCTTTTTGATTTTGTATTTTTTTTATCCGATTCATGATTGTGTTTGTTCTATCAGCCAGATCTTTCATTTTTGTTTCGGGAAATGAAAAATCTTTCAAATCCATAGATTGAATGGGAATGATAAGGGATGATTCAGAAATCATTTGATTAGGGATTCTCCTATCTTTTTCTTTTTTAGTTTCGTTTAATTCAGATATTTGTTTCAATCCAACTAAAATTTTTTTTTTTTTTTTTAAAAAAATTCGTATCACAAAAAAAGACTTTTTTTTCCATTTTCGAATTTTTTTTTTCATTTCTTTGAAAATGGGGTTAAAAAACGACTGTCGTTTTCGGGGAGAACCAAAAGGAAGGTCAGTTTCCATTCCCCAAACTGTTAAAAAACAAAAATCATTTTTTTTTTTTCGTGGATCTTTTTGAAGAGATTGTACCTTAGACTTGTGCCAAGGTTTAAAGAAAAAGGGAAATAGTATTTTTATTTGAATACCATTTATTAACCAGTTTTTCGGAAATTCGGTTTCTGATAATGGAACACCATTATAGGTGCATTTAATATGCATTTCTTTCTTCCAATCCTTAAAGTCCTCTGACCATTCTGGAAATTGAAATACTAGTATACGTACTGTATTTTTAACTATTATCAATGATAGTAATAGAATATATTTTCTAAGAAAAGATTGGATTACTAATAATGATCCTCTTATTATTTGAGCAAATAGAATGTTATCCCATGCTTCCGCTATTTCTATTCGTACTTTTTCTTGTCTTTTGTATTCTTCTTTTTTTTCTTTCTCCTTTTCTTTTGCCTTTTCTTGTGTATAATCTAGAATTCTTAATTCTAATTCTGTTGCTTTTTTCCATTTTTTAAAAATGAATTTTTGTATTTGGGAGATGTCAAAAGAAAAAAGGGGGTTGTCTATTCTCTCCAAAAAAAGAAGGGAAAGCAAATTTGCTTGAAAAAACGACCCGATGTTTGTCTTACGTCTTTGGGCACGCATGGAACCCTTGATGATGTCTCTACGTAAATCGGATTGTTGGGAATACCGTATCAAAGCCACTTCGTCTCTTTCATCCGGATTATTATTGCTTTTTTTATTAATATCATTGTTTTCTTTGTTATCATTCAAGATAACTACACGTTTGGCTTTTCTTGAACGAATCTCATGATCCTCGGCGGCTACAGTTTCTTCATTTTCTCCCTCTTGTTGTTCCAAATCATCGATTAATTTTGATGACCATCTTTTTACTTTTTTACTTATTTCTTTTAGTCTTTTAGACTCTGGATTGACATTTTGGATGAAGATGAATTTGCAAATATTGATTTGATCTTCGAAGACAATTCTTCCTTGTTGGATTTTGAATTCCATTTTTGAAAACGGAAATAAATCATTTTTTTTTTCTGTTGATAATGAATTTTGATCAAATGTATCTATTTTCTCTTCCAATTTTTCATAATCATAATCAGTAGTAAAAAGTATACCCTGGATCTTATTTATCCATCTTTTCTCGATGTCATTTTTTATCGAAGTTTCATTTCTGATTGAGGAAGAAAAAAAAATGTTTCTCCTTCCGCGATAGGGACCATTCAAAAAGGGATCATCTATTTTAGGCAAGTATTCTTTTTTAGTCTCATCATTACATAATCTACTCTTTTTTTCCAGCACATCTAGAGTAATGGATCCTTTTTTTAGAACTTCAATTCGATTTCGAAATTCTTTGCTGAGATTCTTCTTTTTTTGTTCATTAGTAGAAATCCAATGATCATACAATTCATCAGGGGGCCGTTTTTCTTCTGT